TTGAACCACTCGGCCATCTCTCCCACATAATGATTATGACCCAGAACAGAACCCGAGTGAATAGTGAATCATTCATATTAGATTATTGGGTAGGTGCAACCAATCAATTCTAACTATAAAAAAATAGAAAACTTATCATTAAAGAAAGGCCTTTCCTCCCCGGCTCAGGAGATAAAGATCCTTTTTTTTATTGTTCTATAAAAATAGCTATTCATATTTGTTTTGTGAAGACGACGCTTCTGTCTTTTTCGAATATTTTACCGGATTAAAGCGCCGATTCCACAAGAATTAGAAAACCCCTTTCCCGTTTTAGATTTCTCAACAACAACCCCTTACTTACTCCATAGATCTATTACAAATTCATGAATCATCTTTCTATTTGATTGTTATAGTGTATACTCGCTATGCACACAAAATGGACGGTTATTCTATTTGATTTTCATGATAGAATGATTATTTTATTTTTCCTATTTGGATCATATCCAAATTCAATCAAAATTTCCCGAGTTATCCTAATCTAATCTATAGGAAAAATCCTCGATTCTTCAACTTCGAGGAAATCGAATCAAATTCAAATATTCAAAAGAAACAATTTGACTAAGAGATCCATATTTGTTTTTATTTGCCTGTTTTTATGTTATTTCGTACTGTACAATTCTTCCTTTGTTTGTGGGATTGTTTTCCCACGAGAGGTAATGAAAAGAATTATAGAATGGATTATTACCCATGCCTAGATCGCGGATAAATGGAAATTTTATTGATAAGACTTTTTCAATTGTAGCCAATATTTTATTACGAATAATTCCGACAACTTCAGGAGAAAAAGAGGCATTTACCTATTACAGAGATGGTGCGATTTGATTCTTTTTTTTTTTTTGCCCTTAGTCTTAGGAGTATGATCCGGGATAGAAAGAAAGAGGTGAAATAAATCTACGCTTATTGAAGGTGAAGTTTGGAAATAGAACAATCCCTTCTGTCGTGTATCCCCGATTAATGCAGCCTCGGATGCTTCAATTGTCGAGTCGATTCTAGTATTGAGCGAAAGGTTACACCTATAGGTTCTGTATTACAGGTCAATCCGACTCCACTAATACCAATAGGGGGCATAGGGGAAGAAGCACTACACTTCGGAATCAACAACACGAAAACTTTGTTATAAATTACTCCCTTTCCTTATCTAGATTGGGACGAACAAGAATGGTTGGGACAGCAAAAATCCATCTCGTTTGTACTTTGGATACCCGTATAACCATCGAAGACTGTTGAAGTGACTAATTCCTGGAAATTAAAAGGCGTTAGGGACAAAGAAATTGTTGGAGTTACCGCTTCTTTTCTATCTAGTACCAACCGTTTGCTGGTAAGAAAAGATCTTTTGCAGGAAGGTTGGCTAGAGATTTCTTGCAAAAACACTAGCCCCGCTCGGTTCAGAATGAGAATCTTTCAATCTTTTTTTTTTTTTATTCTATGTATTATTCTCATTATGCACAATCAAGGGAGGAGCCGTATGAGATGAAAATCTCACGTATGGTTCTGGAACGGAGATTTTTAAAATCGAATGACGACCGTAACGGATGTCGGCTCAATCCGAAGGAAATTATGCGGAAGCTTTACAGAATTATTATGAAGCTATGCGGCTAGAAATCGATCCTTATGATCGAAGTTATATACTCTATAATATAGGCCTTATCCACACAAGTAACGGAGAACATACAAAAGCTTTGGAATATTATTTTCGGGCACTCGAACGAAATCCGTTCTTACCGCAAGCTTTTAATAATATGGCCGTGATCTGTCATTACGTGCGACTCTCTCTACTATAGAAAGAAAAGAAAGATAAAATCCGCTATTAAATACTAGAAACAAATAGGCTTTCTACATATGAATCGTCCAAAACAACGATTTTTATCAGCTGTAGCAAAGAAAAAAACTTCATAGAAGTCAAAATATGAAGAAAAAGATATGCCTAGATACTTTATTCTATGGATAAAGGATCTAATTGATAGAGGAAGCACCGTAAAGATCAATTAACGAGGTTTTGGGCCGATACAATAAAAACTGCTTACTTATGTTAATATGAAATAAGGTTAGGAATCCACTTATGTAATAGAGTCGATCCACTAAGGTATTGAGCAGCGGTGTAGCATCAGATCCCAAAGATAGTAAGTCTTTTCTTTCGAAAGGCTTTTTCAAAGATTCTATATAAATTTCGATATGAAACCGAGATAGTTACCTTTGCAGAAAATTCTAACGATAGGGGAAATACCTATGCTTTACTCTTCTGAAGGTGGGAGAAAAGATAAAACGAAACTTGATTATTAATATTAATCAAAATTCAAGTTTGAAACTCATGTAATTAACCTACTTTTTCTTTTTTTGGTTAACCCGAAACGAAACCGGGATGGATCTATGAGAAATCTCATTCAATTAGATATAAGATATCCGCGGTATGGTATATAAAAACTAAAACAGGGCGCCGAAAGAAAAAAGGGACTGCTGAGCC